ATACAAAAGGAAAATATATATTCAACTCATGACAGTTCTTTCCTAGAAAGAAAAAGACTAGGGGGAATTTTATGTCTTAACGACTCACACGTAGAGATATTGATAATACACATAGAGTTAATGGTATTTCATAACTAATTGATTGAGCAGCCGCTCGTAGACCACCTAAAAAGGAATATTTATTATTTGAGCCATATCCTGACATAAGAAGGCCGACGGGAGCAATACTTGAAATAGCAATCCATAAAAAAACACCAATACTGAGATCGGCTAGAACAAGGTGATAACCAAAAGGAATTACTAAATAACTTAATAAAATAGATATTACTGCTATCGACGGCCCGATACTGAATAAACGAGTATCCCCTCTCGATGGAAGAAGATTCTCTTTGAAAAGTAATTTTGTACCATCTGCTAGAGCTTGAAGAATTCCCAAAGGTCCGGCGTATTCAGGGCCAATACGTTGTTGTATCCCTGCAGATATTTCTCTTTCTAACCAAACAATTACTAGTACACCTATTATGATTCCTAATACAAGAGTCAAAATAGGGACAAGCATCCATATGATCCCATAGACCCCTTTTAAAGAGTCCAACCTAGAAAAAGAATTGATAGCTTGTACTTCTGGTGTATCAATTATCATTTTAACGATCAACTTCTCCCATAATGATATCTATGCTACCTAGTATCGTCATAATATCAGCCAATTTCATTCTTTTAACTAAATGCGGAAGAATTTGCAAATTTATAAAACCCGGCGGGCGGATTTTCCATCGCCAAGGAAAAACACTCTTATCTCCTATCAGAAAAATTCCCAATTCTCCTTTGGGCGCTTCGACTCTCGCATAAAGTTCTTGCTTCGACAATTCAAAAGTCGGAGACGGTTTTTTACTAATGAAGCGATAGTCAAAATCATTCCATCCGGGATCTCTTAGTCTATCAAATCTCCGGATTTCTAAATTTTCATAGGGACCCCCCGGAATTCCTTCTAGAGCCTGTTGAATAATTTTTATGGATTCGGTCATTTCACCGATTCGTACTAAATAACGAGCTAACGAATCCCCCTCTTTTTGCCATTGGATTTGCCAATCAAATTCGTCGTAACACTCATAATGATCAACTTTACGAAGATCCCATTGTATTCCAGAAGCTCGTAGCATTGGTCCCGACAAACCCCAATTTATTGCTTCCTCTTCACTAACAATCCCTACTCCCTCAACCCGTTCTAAAAAAATAGGATTCCGGGTAATAAGCTTTTGATATTCAGCAATCCTTGTTAAAAAATAATCACAAAAATCCAAACATTTATCTATCCATCCATGAGGTAAATCAGCAGCGACCCCTCCGATACGAAAATAATTATGCATCATTCGCATACCGGTGGCAGCTTCGAATAGGTCATATATCAATTCTCTTTCTCGAAAAATATAGAAGAAGGGTGTTTGTGCGCCAATATCTGCCATAAAAGGTCCAAGCCATAACAAATGCGAAGCTATACGACTTAACTCTAACATAATGACTCGTATATAGCTGGCCCTTTTAGGAACTTGAATATTTCCTAATTGCTCTGGCGCATTTACAGTTATTGCTTCTGTGAACATAGTAGCTAAATAATCCCAACGCGTTACATAAGGCAAATATTGTATAATTGTTCGATTTTCCGCAATTTTTTCCATACCTCTATGTAAATAACCCAATATCGGTTCACAGTTAATAACATCTTCACCATCTAGAGTAACAATCAGTCGAAGAACACCGTGCATTGATGGGTGGTGAGGTCCCATATTTACTATCATGAGGTCTTTTCTTGTAGCTGGTACAGTCATAGATTTTTCCTGATTCATTCTTCCATGAATTGCTGAAAGCGAAAAGAAGTTCATCAAAATTTAAGCGAATAATTGAAAAAAAAAAACTCTTCAAATTAACGAGTTTTTCTCTCTCGAATATCCAACTGGCCAATTAATTCTTTATAACGTACTCTATTTGTTTTTGACAAATAAGCCAGCAACCGTTGACGTTTTCCCAGAATTTTCCGCAGACCTCTCTGAGATAAATAGTCTTTTTTATGCAATTCCAAATGTGAAGTAAGTCTCCGTATCTTATTAGTAAAGCTGACTACTTGAAATTCAACAGACCCTCTGTTTTCTTTGTTTTCTTCTTGCGAAATAATTGAAATGAATGAATTTTTTACCATAAAAGAATTTATCACTCGCTTTTTACAGATATGAATGTTATTGATCAGTAATAATAATGTTAGAAAATTTAATGTAGTATACACAATAATCGAAAGTTTTTTATAGATTCCTAATTTTATCAATTAAGATTAATAAATCCAATTTTGAATTTGATTGGGATAATGCTACAATAAAGATAATACGTTTTTATACCAAATAGTTTAAACTTGTTGATTTATTTCTAGCGTTAATTGAGATTTCATTTACTCAGTATCCTGGCTGGGATGTAAGATAGCACATGTGTGCATTTGTTTACTTGCGTATAAAATATATGTATAAAATAGATAATAAAAGTGTACCATCACTGAATCACTGAATTTTTAATCAAGGATACATAGATATCCTTAACATATTCAAGCGGCTACCATTATTGGTATCAAACCAATAGCGATTCATACAAGCTAAATCTTCTAATCGATAATTAGGCCAAAAAAATAACTTTAATTTAATTAATTCATTTTTCTCTAATTCATTTTTATCTCTTTCAAAATGGTTACTTTTATTCCAAAATTGACCCCGGTTGTTCTCTTTGCAAAATACTGGATTTTTATCTAAACTATTGCTATTCTTCAGATTTAAAGAAATTAAAATTCTTAATTCTCTACGCCGTCTAGAGGATAAAATCTTTTCAGGAAAAAGTAAATCATAATTATTTTTATCTCTATTTCGAGTTATTCTTTCATGTCTTGGAATGGATTCATCAAAATGATTTTTAGCAACATATTTTAGTTCGTGGTATGTTTGATTAATTTGGTGCTTACTTTTATGAACCAATGAAATGCTTATAATTTGGCACATAAAAAATTGTCCATCATTTTTTACAGATAGACGTACGGGTTCGATAATAAACACCCCTTTTTTCAGCAATTCTGTAAGAGTTAAATCCTTATAAATCATCATTATATCCAGACTCATCTCCCTCCTTTGAATAGAGGATATGGTAATTTTTCTTGGATTTAGGAGCCTAAGCAATAGACAATATACCTTGATATTATTGATCATTTTTTGATTCAAAGCATCATCCCATCTTAATTGAAAAAGCAAATGTCGTTTTAGCAAAAGATTGAGTTCTTCTTTTGTGTTACTCTTGTATTGTTTTTCGGTTTTTATGGCCGATTTCGAATAATTTTCTTCAATACCTTTTTGTTGATTTGGTAGAATTGATCCACGATTACGTTCGTTTTCGGGTTCTTTTTTGTCTTGATTTTGATTCTTTAATTCAAAATACTGTTTTTCTTTTGATGGTTCAAAAAAATGGCCCTTTTGCTTTCCGTTGATGTTTTTATTTTCACTAATATTTTCATTTATATTAAACTTAAACTGAAAAAGAAGAAATTTGCTTGGTATAATCCACGGTTTAATTTTATATTTATTAAAAAGTATCACAAACTCCGGGAAAAACAAAAATTCCAGATTATATATGGGGCGATTTACGATTTCCTGATTCATTCCCATCCAATCAAAAAAGCTCATTTTATGACTAAGTAGATTTATTTCTGAATTTGAATTAATCGTAAGATAACGAAGACTTTTATTATGAATTTTATCAATTATTTGGTACTTATTAGACCCAACCTTAATATTTGTATTACGGTTAGGATTTATCTTGATCCAGGTCTCAATATCCACTTTTTTTCTAATAAAAAAATTTACAATGTTCCAATCAAAATATTTTCTATTTGTATTTTTTTCCACATATATAATATCACCCTTGCCTATATAATTCTTGATAGAAGCACCTTTTAGTATATTAAAAATTTTGTCTTTCTCCGCCGTGTAATTATAAGAAATCTCTTGGTTATTATTTACTTCTAATGTTGATCCATAAATATAGGAATCCCTATTAGTTTTTGAATTAATATATTTATATGATAAAAGAGCGTATCTATAGTATTTTTGAATATTATTGTTTTTATTTGGTAATGAATATACTTTAGAATTTTTTTGTTTTTTGTAATCAAGTAATCTGTCTTTTTCATAGGAATCCCATTTTTTTAAATCTTTATTTTGAAATTTATGGAATTGAGTGATTCCATTTCTCCATTTTTGTGGTACTAATCTAAACCATCTAATTTGAGATAAATCATATTGATAATGACCTCTTAACCAGTTTTTCCATTGATTCATTTCAAAATTTGGAAGTGTCTTGTGCTTTAATTCAGAATGAACTATTCCTTGTCTTCCAAAAAAATCCTTTATTCGAGTTTTAAGAAAAAAAGACGTTCCATTATCATTATATTGAAAGATAGATTTTAATTTATATAAGTTACTAACTTGGATTTGTGATAATTTGTAAAATACATATGCTTGGGACAAGTAAGATAAATCAAAAAAAATATGTGAATTCTTCTTACTATTTCTAATAGTATAAATCGATTTTTTTATATTCGAAATAAAGTCAATTGTATTTTGATTTGTTTTATTAATTTTTTCTTCATTTGTTTCATTAGTATAAATGTATTTATTAAGAATTTTTTTTGTTGATTTGATAAAAAGCTGTAGGGTGATTCTCGGCATATTAATGATACATAGAAAGATATCTATGTATATTTTTTCAATAAAAATTTTTATAAAATAATGTAATTTAACTATTAATTGAACATTTTTTCTTTTTAATAGTTCCAAAAAATTTGGGGGGGATTCTACATTATTTTTTTTATTTTTTTTGTTAGGACTATTTTTTGTAGTTACTTTTTTTTTCTCTTTTTCAATTTCTTCTATTTGCTGCCTAATTGTGCTTGTTCTATTAATCAAATTTTTCATTTT